GCTGGCGTAGCTTAATTAAAGCATAACACTGAAGCTGTTAAGATGGACCCTAAAAAGTCCCGCAGGCACAAAGGCTTGGTCCTGACTTTACTATCAGCTTTAACTGAACTTATACATGCAAGTCTCCGCATTCCTGTGAGGATGCCCTTAATCCCCCGCCCGGGGACGAGGAGCCGGCATCAGGCGCGCCCAGGCAGCCCAAGACGCCTTGCTAAGCCACACCCCCAAGGAAACTCAGCAGTGATAGATATTAAGCCATAAGCGAAAGCTTGACTTAGTTAAGGTTAAGAGGGCCGGTAAAACTCGTGCCAGCCACCGCGGTTATACGAGAGGCCCTAGTTGATAAATACCGGCGTAAAGAGTGGTTACGGAAAAATGTTTAATAAAGCCGAACACCCCCTCAGCCGTCATACGCACCTGGGGGCACGAAGACCTACTGCGAAAGCAGCTTTAATTGTACCCGAACCCACGACAGCTACGACACAAACTGGGATTAGATACCCCACTATGCCTAGCCGTAAACTTTGATAGAAAAATACAACTGATATCCGCCAGGGAACTACAAGCGCCAGCTTAAAACCCAAAGGACTTGGCGGTGCCTCAGACCCACCTAGAGGAGCCTGTTCTAGAACCGATAACCCCCGTTCAACCTCACCACCTCTTGTTTTCCCCGCCTATATACCACCGTCGTCAGCTTACCCTGTGAAGGCCCGATAGTAAGCAAAATGGGTAAAACCCAAAACGTCAGGTCGAGGTGTAGCGCATGGGGTGGGAAGAAATGGGCTACATTCTCTAAATTAGAGCACTACGAACCACGTTGTGAAACCAACGTCCGAAGGTGGATTTAGCAGTAAACAGAAAACAGAGAGTTCTCTTGAAACTGGCTCTGAGGCGCGCACACACCGCCCGTCACTCTCCCCAAGTTTAATTTATCCTTCTAACTAAGAAGTTAACCAAACAAAGGGGAGGCAAGTCGTAACATGGTAAGTGTACCGGAAGGTGCGCTTGGAATAACCAGAGTGTAGCTAAAATAGGAAAGCACCTCCCTTACACCGAGAAGACATCCGTGCAAATCGGGTCACCCTGAGCTGACTAGCTAGCCAACACATTTGGTCTAACACCACAACATATATAACCCCACAAAACTTAAAATTAAGTCAACAAACCATTTTTCCACCTTAGTACGGGCGACAGAAAAGGAGATAATTGAGCAACAGAAAAAGTACCGCAAGGGAAAGCTGAAAGAGAACTGAAACAACCCATTTAAGCCTAGAAAAGCAGAGATTAAATCTCGTACCTTTTGCATCATGATTTAGCCAGCAAACCAGAGCAAAGAGAACTTTAGTTCAGGCCCCCGAAACTAGACGAGCTACTCCGGGACAGCCTATTATAGGGCCAACCCGTCTCTGTGGCAAAAGAGTGGGACGAGCCCCGAGTAGAGGTGATAAACCTATCGAGCCTAGTTATAGCTGGTTGCTTAGGAAATGAATAGAAGTTCAGCCCCCTGGCTTTCTTAAGACCCCAAGGTAAAACTAACCTTGTCCCAAAGAAACCAAGAGAGTTAATCAAAGGAGGTACAGCTCCTTTGAACAAGGACACAACCTTTACAGGCGGCTAAGGATCATAATTAATAAGGTAACCTGTTACAGTGGGCCTAAGAGCAGCCACCTGCACAGAAAGCGTTAAAGCTCAGACAGATATAAACCTCTTATCCTGATAAGAAATCCCACCCCCCTAACCGTACTAAGCCGCTCCATGCCCCCATGGAAGAGATTATGCTAGAATGAGTAATAAGAGAGAATAACTCTCTCCCAGCACATGTGTAAGTCGGACCGGACCCCCCACCGACAAATAACGAACCCAAGCCAAGAGGGAACTGTAGGCCAGAGCAAACACCGAGAAAAACCTACACAACTAATCGTTAACCCCACACAGGAGTGCCCACAGGGAAAGACCCAAAGGAAGAGAAGGAACTCGGCAAACACAAGCCTCGCCTGTTTACCAAAAACATCGCCTCTTGCAAATCAAAGCATAAGAGGTCCCGCCTGCCCTGTGACTATGGGTTTAACGGCCGCGGTATTTTGACCGTGCGAAGGTAGCGCAATCACTTGTCTTTTAAATGAAGACCTGTATGAATGGCATCACGAGGGCTTAGCTGTCTCCTCTCCCAAGTCAATGAAATTGATCTGCCCGTGCAGAAGCGGGCATAAGTACATAAGACGAGAAGACCCTATGGAGCTTTAGACACCAGGCAGATCACGTCAAGTAAACTTAAATTAACAAGTAGAAACGCAGTGACCCCTAGCCCATATGTCTTTGGTTGGGGCGACCGCGGGGGAAAATAAAGCCCCCATGTGGACTGGGGGCACTGCCCCCACAGCCGAGAGCTACAGCTCTAAGCACCAGAATTTCTGACCAAAAATGATCCGGCGAACGCCGATCAACGGACCGAGTTACCCTAGGGATAACAGCGCAATCCTCTCCCAGAGTCCCTATCGACGAGGGGGTTTACGACCTCGATGTTGGATCAGGACATCCTAATGGTGCAGCCGCTATTAAGGGTTCGTTTGTTCAACGATTAAAGTCCTACGTGATCTGAGTTCAGACCGGAGTAATCCAGGTCAGTTTCTATCTATGAAGTGATGTTTCCTAGTACGAAAGGACCGGAAAGAAGGGGCCCATGCTTAAGGCACGCCCCACCCCCACCTGATGAAGGCAACTAAAACAGACAAGGGGGCACACCGAGATTGCCAAAAAGAACGGCGCGCTAAGGTGGCAGAGCCCGGTAATTGCGAGAGGCCTAAGCCCTTTTTCTCAGAGGTTCAAACCCTCTCCTTAGCTATGATCACCACCCTAATTACCCACGTTATTAATCCGCTTGCGTACATCGTACCTGTTCTGTTAGCAGTTGCCTTCCTAACCCTACTCGAACGAAAAGTCCTTGGGTATATGCAACTTCGGAAAGGACCCAACATCGTTGGCCCGTATGGATTACTTCAACCTATCGCGGACGGCCTAAAACTCTTTATTAAAGAACCGGTTCGACCCTCCACCTCCTCCCCATTCCTATTTCTCGCTACACCTATACTTGCCCTCACACTTGCACTTACGCTATGAGCCCCTATACCCATCCCCTACCCTGTTACAGACCTGAACCTAGGAGTACTGTTTGTCCTCGCACTTTCTAGCCTTGCCGTATATTCTATCTTGGGCTCTGGATGAGCTTCAAACTCCAAATATGCCTTAATTGGGGCCCTACGAGCAGTAGCACAAACCATCTCCTATGAAGTCAGCCTAGGCCTAATCTTACTTAGCGTAATTATCTTCACAGGAGGATTTACACTCCAGACCTTCAACGTAGCTCAAGAAAGCATCTGACTACTAGTACCAACCTGACCCCTTGCCGCCATATGATACATTTCTACCTTGGCTGAAACAAACCGTGCACCTTTTGACCTCACAGAAGGAGAATCAGAATTAGTTTCAGGATTTAACGTAGAATACGCTGGAGGACCATTCGCCCTCTTCTTCCTGGCTGAATACGCTAATATTCTTCTAATAAATACACTTTCAGCCGTCCTATTTCTAGGCGCATCCCACATCCCCGCTTTCCCTGAACTAACAGCCATAAATCTGATAACGAAAGCTGCCCTACTCTCCGTTGTGTTTTTGTGAGTACGAGCTTCCTACCCACGATTTCGATACGACCAACTTATGCATTTAGTTTGAAAAAGCTTCCTTCCATTAACCCTAGCACTTGTCCTATGACACCTCGCGCTTCCTATTGCACTAGCCGGCCTCCCTCCCCAACTTTAATTCCAAGGAATTGTGCCTGAATGCTTAAGGACCACCTTGATAGCGTGGCTGATAGGGGTTCAAGTCCCCTCAATTCTAGAGAGAAGGGATTCGAACCCATCCTCAAGAGATCAAAACTCTTGGTGCTTCCACTACACCACTTTCTAGTAAGGTCAGCTAATTAAGCTTTCGGGCCCATACCCCAAATATGTTGGTTAAAATCCTTCCCTTACTAATGAACCCCTACGTACTCACCATCTTACTTTCTAGCTTAGGTTTAGGCACAGTCCTCACCTTCGCCAGCTCACATTGGCTTCTCGCATGAATAGGCCTAGAAATCAATACACTCGCTATTATTCCGATCATGGCACAACAACATCACCCTCGAGCAATTGAAGCTACTACCAAATATTTTTTAACACAAGCAACCGCCGCAGCAATGATCCTATTTGCTAGCACTACCAATGCCTGACTAATAGGAGAATGAGAAATTCACCAGCTATCCCACCCCTTAGCAACTACGACAGCAATACTGGCCCTTGCACTTAAACTTGGGCTAGCGCCCGTTCACTTCTGACTTCCGGAGGTTCTTCAAGGACTTGAACTTACTACAGGACTTATCCTGTCAACATGACAAAAACTAGCACCTTTTGCACTTATAATTCAAGTGGCCCCAGCCATTGACCCTTCCTTACTTATCGCATTAGGCCTTCTATCAATCCTCGTAGGAGGATGAGGAGGACTTAACCAAACCCAGCTGCGTAAAATTTTAGCATACTCTTCAATCGCCCACCTAGGGTGAATAGTGCTCATTTTACAATTCGCACCTTACCTGACACTCCTCAGCCTTTTCCTGTATATCATCATAACATCTTCAGCATTCCTTGCACTGAAAACCAACAACTCTCTAACTATCAATACTCTAGCAACTTCCTGAGCTAAATCCCCTGCTCTCGCCCCACTAACCGCTCTAGTATTGTTATCCCTAGGAGGCCTCCCTCCTCTCTCGGGATTTATGCCTAAATGACTTATTTTACAAGAACTCACAAAACAAGAACTTCCACTACCTGCCACACTAGCTGCCATAGCAGCCCTCCTTAGTCTCTACTTTTACCTACGCCTCTGTTATGCCATAGCCCTTACTATTTACCCCAATACCTTAACTGCTATAGCCCCGTGACGCCTTGACTTTACTATCATTACCTTGCCCCTTTCGATTGTTACTATTATAGCCCTAGCCCTACTTCCCCTCACTCCAGCTGTAACTGCAATGTTAACCTTGTAAAAGGGCTTAGGATAGTATTAAGACCCAGAACCTTCAAAGCTCTAAGCGGGAGTGAAAATCTCCCAGCCCTTGTTAAAACTTGCAGGACTTTATCCCACATCTTCTGAATGCAACCCAGACACTTTAATTAAGCTAAAGCCTTTCTAGGTGGGAAGGCCTCGATCCTACAAATTCTTAGTTAACAGCTAAGCGCTCTATCCAGCGAGCATCCATCTACTTTCCCCCGCCGTCCGGGGGGAGCGAGGCGGGGGAAAGCCCCGGCAGGCTATTAGCCTACTTCTTTAGATTTGCAATCTAACGTGTGGTACACCACAGAGCTTGATAAGGAGAGGATTTAAACCTCTGTTCATGGAGCTACAATCCACCGCTTAAACTCTCAGCCACCCTACCTGTGGCAATCACACGATGATTTTTCTCAACCAACCACAAAGACATTGGCACCCTTTATTTAGTATTTGGTGCCTGAGCCGGAATAGTCGGCACCGCCCTTAGCCTCTTGATTCGGGCAGAGTTAAGCCAACCCGGAGCTCTTCTAGGGGATGACCAGATCTATAACGTAATCGTAACAGCCCATGCCTTCGTTATGATTTTCTTTATAGTCATACCAATTATGATCGGGGGCTTTGGAAACTGATTAATCCCTCTAATAATTGGGGCCCCAGACATAGCATTCCCTCGAATAAATAACATAAGCTTCTGACTCCTCCCACCGTCCTTTCTCCTTCTCCTGGCTTCGTCAGGGGTTGAAGCTGGCGCCGGTACGGGATGGACAGTCTACCCCCCTCTAGCCGGGAACCTCGCCCACGCAGGGGCCTCCGTTGATTTAACTATCTTCTCCCTTCATTTAGCTGGCATTTCCTCAATTTTGGGGGCCATTAACTTTATCACAACCATTATTAACATGAAGCCCCCAGCTATTTCTCAATATCAAACCCCGCTTTTTGTTTGAGCTGTGTTAGTTACTGCTGTCCTTTTGTTACTTTCCCTTCCCGTTCTAGCAGCAGGCATTACTATGTTACTCACGGACCGAAATCTAAACACCACTTTCTTTGACCCGGCAGGCGGAGGGGACCCAATTTTATACCAGCACCTCTTTTGATTCTTTGGTCACCCGGAGGTCTATATTCTTATTCTCCCAGGCTTTGGTATGATTTCCCATATCGTTGCATACTATTCCGGTAAAAAAGAACCCTTCGGGTATATAGGAATAGTCTGAGCTATAATAGCCATCGGACTCCTAGGATTCATCGTTTGGGCCCACCATATGTTTACTGTCGGAATAGATGTAGACACTCGTGCCTACTTTACATCTGCCACCATAATCATCGCCATCCCCACCGGAGTAAAAGTATTTAGCTGACTAGCCACACTACACGGCGGCTCAATTAAATGAGAAACACCGCTTCTTTGAGCCCTGGGGTTTATTTTCCTATTTACAGTCGGGGGACTCACGGGCATTGTCCTTGCTAATTCCTCATTAGACATTGTTCTCCACGACACTTATTATGTGGTCGCCCACTTTCACTATGTATTATCTATAGGAGCTGTCTTTGCCATTATAGGTGCTTTCGTACACTGATTCCCACTATTTACGGGGTATACCCTCCACAGCACATGAACTAAAATCCACTTTGGAATTATATTTATCGGTGTAAATTTAACCTTTTTCCCGCAGCATTTCCTAGGCCTCGCAGGAATGCCCCGACGGTACTCTGACTATCCGGACGCCTACACACTATGAAACACTGTGTCCTCAATTGGGTCTCTTATCTCCTTAGTAGCTGTAATTATATTCCTGTTTATTCTTTGAGAGGCTTTTGCCGCCAAACGAGAAGTAGCGTCAATCGAAATAACTTCAACAAACGTAGAGTGACTGCATGGATGTCCCCCACCCTACCACACATTTGAAGAGCCCGCATTTGTTCAAGTACAAGCAAACTAACGAGAAAGGGAGGAATTGAACCCCCATGTGATGGTTTCAAGCCAACCGCATAACCACTCTGCCACTTTCTTCCATAAGACACTAGTAAAACTAGTCTATTACATTGCCTTGTCGAGGCAAAATTGTGGGTTAAAACCCCGCGTGTCTTAAGCACTTAGCTATAATGGCACATCCCTCACAACTAGGATTCCAAGACGCGGCCTCCCCTGTAATAGAAGAACTTCTTCATTTCCATGACCACGCTCTTATGATTGTTCTTCTTATCAGCACACTAGTGCTTTATATCATCGTAGCGATAGTCTCTACCAAACTCACTAACAAGTATATCCTTGATTCTCAAGAAATCGAGATTGTTTGAACCGTCCTCCCAGCAGTTATCCTTATTCTTATCGCTCTCCCCTCCCTCCGAATCCTATATCTCATGGACGAAATTAATGACCCGCATCTTACTATTAAAGCAATGGGCCACCAATGATATTGAAGCTACGAGTACACCGACTACGAAGACTTAGGCTTTGACTCTTATATAGTCCCCACCCAAGATTTAGTGCCCGGCCAATTTCGCCTCCTAGAAACAGACCACCGAATAGTTATCCCTGTAGAATCTCCGATCCGAGTTCTCGTCTCGGCTGAAGACGTCCTTCACTCCTGAGCCGTCCCGTCCCTTGGTGTTAAAATAGACGCAGTCCCAGGACGATTAAACCAAACAGCCTTTATTGCCTCTCGACCTGGAGTATTCTACGGACAATGTTCTGAAATCTGCGGGGCAAACCACAGCTTCATGCCCATCGTTGTTGAAGCAGTGCCACTCGAACACTTCGAGAAATGATCCACTGTAATACTTGAAGATGCCTCACTAAGAAGCTAAACCGGGAATAGCGTTAGCCTTTTAAGCTAAAGATTGGTGGCCCCCAACCGCCCCTAGTGACATGCCCCAACTCAACCCCGCCCCCTGATTTGCTATTTTAGTATTCTCATGACTGGTTTTCCTAACTGTTATTCCCCCCAAAGTCCTAGGCCACATCTTCACAAATGAGCCTACTTCACAAAGCACTGAAAAAACTAAACCTGAACCCTGAAACTGACCATGACACTAAGCTTCTTCGACCAGTTTATGAGCCCCACATATCTAGGCATCCCACTTATTGCCGTGGCACTAACCATTCCCTGAATTCTCTTCCCTACCCCCTCCGCCCGTTGACTAAACAACCGTCTAATCACTCTACAAGGATGGTTCATCAACCGATTTACTCAGCAACTTCTTTTGCCCCTCAACTTAGGAGGCCATAAATGAGCAGTTCTACTAACCTCCCTAATACTATTCCTTATTACCCTGAATATACTGGGCCTACTTCCGTATACATTTACCCCCACCACACAGCTCTCCCTAAATATAGGCCTTGCAGTACCACTATGACTAGCAACAGTAATTATTGGCATGCGGAACCAACCCACCGCTGCCCTTGGTCACCTCTTGCCCGAAGGAACCCCCGTCCCTTTAATCCCAGTGCTTATTATTATCGAAACAATTAGCCTTTTTATTCGCCCCCTCGCCCTTGGTGTACGACTTACAGCCAATCTTACGGCAGGCCACCTTCTTATTCAACTGATCGCCACAGCAGCCTTCGTCCTCCTACCCCTCATACCCACAGTAGCGATCTTGACCTCTATTGTCCTGTTCTTACTTACCCTTCTTGAAATTGCCGTTGCTATGATCCAAGCCTATGTCTTTGTTCTACTCCTAAGCCTTTATTTACAAGAAAACGTCTAATGGCACACCAAGCACACGCATACCACATGGTTGACCCAAGCCCCTGACCTCTAACCGGCGCAATTGCCGCCCTTTTACTTACATCAGGCACTGCAGTCTGATTCCACTTCCACTCACTTACACTACTCGCCATAGGAAATATTCTATTACTTCTTACCATATACCAATGATGGCGAGACATTATCCGAGAAGGCACCTTCCAAGGACACCACACACCCCCGGTTCAAAAAGGGCTACGATATGGCATAATCTTATTTATTACCTCCGAAGTATTCTTTTTCTTAGGCTTCTTCTGAGCTTTCTACCACTCTAGTTTAGCACCCTCGCCTGAGTTAGGGGGCTGCTGGCCCCCCACAGGCATTATTACTCTTGACCCATTTGAAGTCCCACTTCTTAATACTGCAGTCCTTCTAGCATCTGGTGTTACCGTTACATGGGCCCACCATAGCATTATAGAGGGGGAACGAAAACAAACCGTTCAAGCTCTTACTCTCACTATCTTATTAGGATTCTACTTCACTTTCCTTCAAGGTATAGAATATTACGAAGCCCCCTTTACAATCGCTGACGGCGTATACGGCTCTACTTTCTTTGTCGCCACAGGATTCCACGGCCTACATGTAATTATCGGCTCTACCTTTCTAGCCATCTGCCTCCTACGACAAATTCAATACCATTTTACATCTGAACACCACTTCGGCTTTGAAGCTGCCGCCTGATATTGACACTTTGTAGACGTCGTATGACTGTTCCTGTACGTCTCTATTTACTGATGAGGCTCATAATCTTTCTAGTATTAATACGTATAAGTGACTTCCAATCACCCGGTCTTGGTTAAAATCCAAGGAAAGATAATGAACTTGATTACAACAATCCTTGCTATTACCATCACATTGTCCGCAGTACTAGCCACTATTTCTTTCTGATTACCACAAATTTCCCCCGACGCAGAAAAACTCTCCCCCTACGAATGTGGATTTGACCCCCTGGGGTCCGCCCGCCTGCCCTTTTCCCTACGCTTCTTCCTAATCGCCATCCTATTCCTCCTATTTGACCTAGAAATTGCCCTCCTCCTTCCATTGCCCTGAGGAGATCAGCTTACCACCCCAGCCCTTACACTTGCCTGATCCACTGCCGTGCTCGCCCTCCTCACTCTAGGCCTAATCTATGAGTGAACCCAGGGGGGCTTAGAATGAGCCGAATAGGCAGTTAGTCCAAAACAAGACCCTTGATTTCGGCTCAAAAGACCATGGTTTAAGTCCATGACCGCCTTATGACACCAGTACACTTCAGCTTTACCTCAGCCTTTATCCTAGGGCTTATAGGACTCGCATTTCACCGCACCCATCTTCTCTCAGCCCTTCTATGTTTAGAAGGTATAATATTATCTCTATTTATTGCCCTATCCCTATGGGCCCTCCAGATAGAAGCAACTGGCTACTCAGTAGCTCCCATACTTCTGCTAGCATTTTCAGCCTGTGAGGCCAGCGCAGGCCTAGCCCTGCTAGTAGCAACTGCACGAACTCATGGCACGGACCGCCTCCAAAGCCTAAATCTACTCCAATGTTAAAAATCCTGATCCCTACACTCATGCTTATCCCAACGATTTGACTTAGCCCCGCAAAATGACTATGAACTACATCAATCGCACAGAGTTTAATTATCGCCTTAGCAAGTTTATCCTGACTTAAATGATCATCAGAAACCGGGTGGTCCTCCTCTAACCTTTATCTAGCAACCGACCCCTTATCAACACCTCTGCTAGTATTAACCTGCTGATTATTACCCCTTATAATCCTTGCTAGCCAAAATCACATCTCTCCTGAACCCCTAAACCGCCAACGGACCTACATCTCCCTTCTGGTCTCCCTTCAAACATTTCTAATCTTAGCATTCGGGGCCACAGAAATCATCATATTTTACATCATATTTGAAGCCACACTACTCCCAACCCTAATCATTATCACCCGGTGAGGAAATCAAACAGAACGTCTTAACGCCGGCACCTACTTCTTATTCTACACCTTAGCAGGCTCCCTACCACTCCTCGTAGCCCTACTTTTACTACAAAACGACAGCGGGACCCTATCTATATTTACTCTCCAATACACAAAACCCCTGCACCTATTAACGTGAGGGGATAAATTATGATGAGCTGCCTGTCTCTTAGCTTTTCTTGTAAAAATACCTCTGTACGGAGTACACCTTTGACTTCCAAAAGCACACGTAGAAGCCCCAATCGCAGGATCCATAATCCTCGCAGCTGTCCTCCTTAAACTGGGAGGCTACGGCATGATACGCATAATAGTTATACTAGACCCACTAACCAAAGAGCTGGCTTACCCCTTTATTGTTTTGGCCCTCTGAGGCATTATTATGACTGGATCTATTTGCCTACGTCAAACGGACCTGAAATCACTAATCGCATATTCTTCAGTAGGCCACATAGGATTAGTAGCAGGGGGCATTATGATCCAAACACCCTGAGGATTCACTGGTGCAATTATCCTTATAATCGCACACGGTCTCGCCTCCTCAGCACTATTCTGCTTAGCCAACACTAGTTATGAACGCACACACAGCCGTACTATGCTTTTAGCTCGCGGAATACAAATAGTTCTTCCCCTAATGACCACTTGATGATTCGTAGCTAGTTTAGCTAATCTGGCTCTCCCACCTCTCCCTAATCTAATAGGAGAACTAATGATCATCACTTCCATATTTAACTGATCATATTGAACCCTACTTCTCACGGGACTAGGCACATTAATTACAGCAAGCTACTCCCTTTATCTGTTCTTAATAACCCAACGGGGGCCCCTGCCCTCCCACATCATCGCCCTTGAACCCACCCACACCCGGGAACACCTACTTATTACTTTACATCTCATCCCCATTATCCTCCTAATTCTGAAGCCGGAACTTATGTGAGGTTGATGTTTCTGTAGATATAGTTTAACCAAAACATTAGATTGTGATTCTAAAGACAGAGGTTAAAGTCCTCTTATTCACCGAGAGAAATCTGTTGATGTTAGAGACTGCTAATCTTCTATCCCCTTGGTTAAATTCCGTGGTTCACTCGTGCTTCTAAAGGATAACAGCTCATCCGTTGGTCTTAGGAACCAAAAACTCTTGGTGCAAATCCAAGTAGTAGCTATGCACCCGACTACACTCATCCTAAGCTCAACCCTTTTAATTATCTTCGCACTTCTCACTTACCCCCTTATCACCACCATAAACCCAACCCCCCAACATGAAAACTGAGCCCTTACTCACGTAAAAACCGCTATCAAAACAGCTTTCCTAGTAAGCCTACTCCCCCTCTTTATTTTCCTGGACCAAGGAACCGAAACAATTGTTACTAATTGACAATGGATAAACACCACAACCTTCGACATCAACCTCAGTTTTAAATTTGACCACTATTCCGTTATTTTCACCCCCATTGCCCTCTACGTAACCTGATCTATTCTCGAATTTGCATCCTGATATATACATGCCGACCCCAATATGAACCGATTCTTTAAATATCTCCTCCTCTTCCTAATTGCCATAATTATCTTAGTAACCGCCAACAACATATTCCAACTATTTATCGGCTGAGAGGGAGTTGGCATTATATCGTTCCTCCTCATTGGATGATGACACGGCCGAGCTGACGCTAATACAGCTGCCATACAAGCTGTGATTTATAACCGAGTCGGAGACATTGGGCTTATTCTAAGCATAGCATGATTCGCAACAAACCTTAACTCCTGAGAAATTCAACAAATATTTGCCTCTTCAAAAGGACTTGACCTTACACTCCCACTCATAGGCCTCATTCTAGCCGCCACCGGTAAATCAGCGCAATTTGGACTTCATCCGTGACTTCCTTCCGCGATAGAAGGTCCTACGCCGGTATCTGCCCTACTTCACTCTAGCACTATAGTCGTAGCGGGCATCTTTCTTTTAATTCGACTCCACCCTCTTATAGAAAATAACCAAACAGCCCTAACCACCTGCTTATGCCTAGGAGCCCTCACCACCTTGTTTACTGCTACCTGCGCCCTAACACAAAACGACATCAAAAAAATCGTCGCATTTTCTACATCCAGTCAACTGGGACTGATAATAGTAACCATCGGACTTAACCAGCCACAATTAGCCTTCTTACATATCTGTACCCACGCATTCTTTAAAGCTATGTTATTCCTATGCTCCGGCTCAATCATTCACAGCTTAAATGATGAACAAGACATTCGTAAAATAGGAGGCATACATAACCTTACCCCCCTTACTTCGTCCTGCCTTACAATTGGGAGCTTAGCACTTACTGGAACTCCATTCTTAGCAGGATTCTTTTCCAAAGATGCTATTATTGAAGCCTTAAATACCTCTCACCTTAACGCCTGAGCCCTCACTCTTACCTTACTAGCCACCTCTTTCACTGCCGTTTACAGCCTCCGAGTAATCTTCTTCGTCTCTATAGGACACCCCCGCTTTACAGCTGTGACCCCTATTAATGAAAACAACCCCTCCGTAATCAACCCGATCAAACGACTAGCCTGAGGAAGCATCATCGCAGGACTTCTAATTACCTCAAACTTCCTGCCCTCCAAAACCCCAGTAATAACTATACCTCTCTCATTAAAATTGGCCGCCCTCCTAGTTACCATCTCAGGCCTTCTAATTGCGTTAGAACTTGCATCACTAACTGGTAAACAGTTTAAAACTACGCCCAACCTCGTTACCCACAACTTCTCAAACATACTTGGGTTCTTTCCTGCCGTCGTCCACCGATTAGCCCCAAAACTAAACTTAACCCTGGGACAAACTATTGCCAGCCAGATAGTAGATCAAACATGATTTGAAAAAATCGGCCCGAAAGGAGTTATCTCAACTAACCTACCCATAGTCACAACAACAAGCAATATCCAGCAAGGCATAATTAAAACATACCTCACTCTATTTTTCCTCTCAACAGCTCTGGCCGTTCTACTCACATTAACCTAAACTGCTCGAAGTGCCCCTCGACTTAGCCCCCGAGTTAACTCCAACACCACAAAAAGTGTTAATAGAAGTACCCACGCACATGCAATTAACATCCCACCGCCGTAAGAGTATATTAGAGCCACACCACTGGTATCACCCCGCAAAACAGAAAACTCCTTAAATTCATCTACCGCCACCCACGAGGTTTCATACCACCCACCCCAAAACCAACCCGCTACCAACACCACCCCCACTGTATATACCACTACATACCCTAAAACCGAACGATCCCCCCAAGACTCAGGAAAAGGCTCAGCAGCCAAAGCCGCTGAATAAGCGAACACTACGAGCATCCCTCCTAAATAAATCAAAAATAATACCAGTGATAAGAAAGACCCCCCATGACCGACCAAGACCCCACATCCCACGCCTGCCGCTACAACCAACCCCAAGGCAGCAAAATATGGGGCAGGGTTAGAAGCAACAGCCACAAGCCCTAAAACCAACCCAAAAAGAAATAAAGACACAAGATAAGTCATAATTCCTGCTCGGACTTTAACCGAAACTAATGACTTGAAAAACCACCGTTGTTATTCAACTACAAGAACCTAATGGCCAACCTCCGAAAAACCCACCCACTCCTAAAAATTGCTAATGACGCACTAGTCGACCTCCCTGCCCCCTCTAATATCTCAGTATGATGAAACTTTGGTTCACTCTTAGGCCTATGTTTGGCCACCCAAATTCTTACCGGACTCTTCCTAGCCATACACTACACCTCCGATATTTCAACAGCTTTTTCCTCTGTATGCCATATCTGCCGAGATGTAAGTTACGGCTGACTCATCCGGAATATCCACGCTAACGGAGCATCTTTCTTCTTTATCTGTATTTATATACATATCGCCCGGGGACTCTACTACGGGTCCTACCTATATAAAGAAACCTGAAATATTGGAGTAGTATTACTACTTCTAACTATAATGACTGCCTTTGTAGGCTACGTTCTTCCATGAGGACAGATATCCTTCTGAGGAGCCACTGTAATCACAAACCTCCTCTCCGCTGTCCCTTACGTAGGAGGTGCCCTTGTACAATGAATTTGAGGCGGGTTTTCTGTAGACAACGCCACCCTAACCCGATTTTTCGCCTTTCACTTCCTATTCCCCTTCGTTATTGCAGCCGCCACAGTACTTCACCTTCTATTTCTACATGAAACCGGGTCCAATAACCCAGCAGGGATTAACTCCGACGCCGACAAAATCTCATTCCACCCCTACTTCTCCTACAAAGACCTCCTCGGTTTCGTAGCTATATTGCTTGGCCTAACAACCCTAGCTCTTTTCGCACCTAACCTCCTAGGAGACCCGGACAATTTCACACCAGCCAACCCCCTAGTTACCCCACCACACATCAAGCCCGAGTGGTACTTCTTATTCGCCTATGCAATTCTCCGATCTATCCCCAATAAACTAGGAGGGGTACTCGCCCTTTTATTCTCAATCCTCGTCCTCATAGTTGTCCCGATCCTGCACACCTCCAAACAGCGCGGACTAACCTTTCGACCACTAACTCAATTCTTATTCTGAACCCTGGTAGCAGACATACTTATCCTCACCTGAATTGGGGGCATGCCTGTAGAACACCCATTTATCATTATCGGCCAAGTTGCCTCTGTGATTTACTTCACCATCTTCCTAGTCCTCGCCCCCTTAGCCGGTTGGGCCGAAAATAAAGCCCTTGAATGAGCCTGCCCTAGTAGCTCAGCGCCAGAGCGCCGGTCTTGTAATCCGGAAGTCGGAGGTTAAAACCCTCCCTAGTGCTCAGAGAGAGGAGATTTTAACTCCCACCCTTAACTCCCAAAGCTAAGATTCTAAGTTAAACTACCCTCTGACGCCCACTAATATGTACAATAATGAATATTGTATCTCAACAAATTAGTGTTATAATACATCTATGTATAATATTGCATATTATGTATTTACCCATATATACAATACCTGTATGATGAGTAGTACATCATATGTATTATCAACATAAGTGAATTTAAGCCCTCATATATCAGCATAAACCCAAGATTTACATAAGCTAAACACGTGATAATAACCAACTAGGTTGTTTTAACCTAGATAATTGCTACATTAACAAAACTCCAACTAACACGGGCTCCGTCTTTACCCACCAACTTTCAGCATCAGTCCTACTTAATGTAGTAAGAACCGACCAACGATTTACCAGTAGGCATACTCTTATTGATGGTGAGGGGCAAATATCGTATTAGGTAACATCTCGTGAACTATTCCTGGCATTTGGCTCCTAAGTCGAGGGCTATCCTTAAGAAACCAGCCCCTGAAAGCCGAATGTAAAGCATCTGGTTAATGGTGTCAATCTTATTGTTCGTTACCCACCAAGCCGGGCGTTCTCTTATATGCATAGGGTTCTCCTTTTTTTTTTTTCCTTTCAGCTTGCATATACAAGTGCAAGCGAAGAAATCTAACAGGGTCGAATTAGATCTTGAATTCCAGAGAACCCACGTATCATGGTGAAATGATATTCTATAAAGAATCACATATTTGGATATCAAGTGCATAAGGTCTAATATTCACTTCACAAATACCTGTGTTATCCCCCCGGCTTCCGCGCGGTAAACCCCCCTACCCCCCTACACCGAAAGATCCTTATGTTCCTGTTAAACCCCTAAACCAGGAGATCTATAAATCAGCATTAATATTTTTATATTACATTAATAAACTTAACGCACTTTATAACATCAAGCAACAACGCTCAACAGGCCAGCTCTCATAAATAAAGTATACATTAATTTTAAAAAACCTTATAATGCCTGTACCGATGGTTATTGGGTAGCCCCCCGGCACCATGGCCCTCT